TCATATTGTTGGAGAAACCATTCTTTGCTAACATGGCTCAGCCTAGCAATGGCTGGGAATTTATTGTCCCAGAATTCAAAAAAAAATGTCCGCCACTTTGTTGCTTTCAGCACGTTTTCTAATGCCCCTTCTTTTCTGGATGTCCGCTGGAAGAAGGCCGATAACACACTCAGTTTACTAATAAGGGGTGCCTTAAAGCTATCCTTTCTGGTCTTGTTTATAGAGCGAGGGATAGCAAGGCCTTGTACAAGGGGAGAGAATCAATAATAAAAGGGATGAAGGTTCGAAGCAAAAGAGCAATGGAAGACAACGCTTACCAAAAAAGTACGAACCATAGCCCCACTTGCTTCCTTTAGGAAAGAATAGAGTTATTGACAGCCTACTTGAATTGATATCATGGGTCTATTATCCCCGACTCTGAAAAGCGTTCCTTAAAGTGAAATAAGTGAGATTCGACCTCCGAGAAAGTATTAGTTTGGCTTTCGAGAAATGCAGTACCATCCACTCCAATGTACAATGTCTCTTTTTCGTCACCAGTATTTAGTTAGAGGGGATCTAGGTCAAGGACAAGAGCCAGCAAGAGGTGAGCGGGGGTGTGCTTGTTAGCACAGAGGCCAGGAGTAATACACTTTATTTGTCTTCTTTCGGGAAGGTAAGATTACTAATACGGCACCCAAGATATTACCACTTTAGCAAACAAAAAAGGAGTAAGCAGCTCGATCAAACCGTTGGGTTGGTGATCAAAGCACGTTCTAACTGCATTTGCAGACTTGAACGATATCTACCCTTTCGGTGGAGTTCTTTTTGCTTTGCTCGACAAGATCAACTACGCTATTTCTCAGGCCTTGGAAGAACTACTTTGGGAAAACGAATCGAATTTGAGCCATTGTACCTTCCTATGGAGAAAGAGGGTAAATTCTATATGGAAAGTAGCCTCTTTCTCACTGTTACAGGCTAGTTCTGCCCCCTACATAGGTCTGTGAGTTGGAAACTCTACCTGGCGCAAAGGAATGTAAATTGAAAAGGGAACTCAGTAAAGGAAAGACATGGAGATACGACCCATTATGTTACCTGTGCCTTAGCTTGAACAAGAGCTAATCTATACGAAAATCTGTCTTCGTTGGATCAAAACTCAATAAAATATTTATACTATTGCCCATTGTGCCCCATTTTAGGACCTGGAAATACTATTCTAATGATGTTATAGACACTGAAATGCTATGTGCCCTAGTCAATAGGGCTATATAAGCACATGTTATTAGTCACCTTTTCGTTTTATTGAATAGCCGCGGTGCGAGTAACTAAACATTAAATAGGCGGCCGCCCTGGAAAAGGATCACAAGCAGGATTTATCATATAAAAAAAAGGGTAATCTCATGGATAATTTCATGAGAACTCCTATACTAGGTGCCTTACCTTAAGTAAGATAGGTCTACACCTCATACTGCTTCTTCCAATTCTGAGGGACCAGCAGATACTGTTTACTTTGCCCTTCCTTGGTTCTTGCTTGCGATACCAACATCCGATTGCATTCCTCAGTAAGTCTCTTGGCCCGGAAGCACTGCATAGGTTGGCGGAGTCAACAACAGGAAGCCTTCGCATCCAGTGCCCATTCTTAAGAAACAAGGGAATTGACAAAAGGTACTGGTACTTCGGAATCCGGGGCCCGCTTTTGACTATTTAGTTGAACAGACTCTGTGGGTGCTGCAGCCTTTCATTCCTTTTCGCTTCCTTTTCCCGAAGGGCGTTCCACTGGAGTTCCACCCCGTAGGGAGCCAACTGTCTTTTCCAGTACGTGAAGTATAGGGAATCAGTGAGCAAAGCGATTCTATTCAATTCGTTCAATCCTTCCCTATACAAGGGGGTAGCGGCAGTCTTCTTGGTATAGAGATTCAACATTCATTTAATCTAGTAATAAGGAATCTATGGCGGATAGATAGGACTCTAGCTTAAAAAAGGCGTTAAACTGGCCTGCACTTTACAAGCGTAATTGAAAAAGAGTAACTTTAGGGCATAGGGGATAAGGAACTTCTCCGAAAATAAAGCTCGAAATAGAGGCATTTATGAGGGAGACGATCAAAAGGCAACTTTGACTGCTATATGAACATGACTTTTTCAAAAAAAGGAAGCGAGAAAAGGGCTTGCTTTCCGTCTTCAGCCATCCTATAATATTGTACCACCCACGGCGAGGGGTAAGCGTCATTAAGAAGAAATAGGATCCGCGGGTAGTTCCTCAGAAGAGCGGTATGTACTTACTAAATACAGGTCAGAATCGCTTGTTTGAGCTAAGAATTTCGACAGATTTATTATCTTTCGTGCGGGTAAAGCATAGTTGCAGGATCCTAGGCTCGGCTCAAGATAAAGAGCGATCCAGGGGGATCTCTCTTCATTGAATTGGACCTTTCTCGAAGAAATAATGAAGCGACCCGCAAGAAACAATAAAGCATAGGCCTGCCCGGGTGGGTAGTTGGAATTCGTTCTGATAGCAACGCCCCCCCCATAATGGAAAGAGGCAGAATTACGTAGATAGAGATCAGCACGTATAACGGAGTCTAAAGACAGAAGATTTGAAGCCACCATTTGCCAGCACCGCTCAGACTCCCTGTGATAAAGAAGAGCAACGAGTTGCCTCAACTACCAACAAGATCAGAAAGAAGCGCGAATTGAACAATCAGATGGCAGGTTTCTTTATTGAATATCGCCTAGACCAACTAAAGTGTCAGTGAGCAGAGCAGCAGCAAGAAGTTTCCTATTGGACTTTTTCAAGTGAGCAGTCGTTTCTTGGTGTTGTTCAGATGCGTAGGCAAGCTAGAGCTATTAGTACGTACGAATCGGTGAATCCATAATAGGTGCTCAATCATGCAATTCAAAGAAATGGTTTACTTTTCAAGTAAAATAAGAAGAATTTCTCACACATGGTTTCCGAGCTGGTGCGTGCGGATCCCTTCTCGCACTACAGCCCAAAAGAGCAGGATCCCCTTTCTTTTACTGAGATAGATAAAAGGCTCAACGAAAACACCATCGATTACAGCAACCAGAACAGATGCGCCAACTGCTATACCTAAATCTTATTTTCAATACCCGACCGTAAAATCCGATCGAGCTCTTTCTTACTGGAGATGCTGAGACTGTCAACACTTGCAGGATTTTTTTAGTATATAGTGGGGATTGGATCCCCATGTTGAGATGGGTCTGGCTACTCGTCCGGGCCAACGATAGGATATCTTTTTTGAAGTAGCATCACATGAGTTCGGTATCCTTATTATTACCCAAAAGTGGAAGCTGAAGCAAGGATATGAGGAAGGAAAGATATAGCAGGAGCGGATACACTGGATGCTGCAGATGGCAAGTATGCTATTTAACATAAATCAATGCCTGCACGCTGTAGCTGAAATGGCGGATTAACCCATTCGATATCGCCAAACCAAAGTCTAAAGCCCATTAGTAGCGGCAGAGCCGTCATACTTAATACAGACAGAGCGAGAAAATCGCAGATTTTAAGCGAATTCGTTCAATGCTTCTCCGGACTAACTCAACCTTAACCGTACTATCTTCAAATCCAGGGTCAGGTATTTTGGAAAGTACAAGTACAAGTTTATTCCGGACCAATTGATGGGTCCGACTGACCTAGAGACATGGTACACATGGACCCTTTTTGAATAGTTGACAGCCCTCTTCCTCCGTCATTTCGAAGGCGTTGGGCATAGTTTACAAAATCAGAAAGGGGAGAACGCGTTGTAAAGCCTCTTTTTGGGTCTGTCTGCCGTCCTTTTCGAGGTGGTCCACGCTTTCCATTGCTGTCGTATTATCCTTTGTTTGTGGTGAAAAAACGTCACATTCCACTAGACCTATAAGGTTTGCCTTCCTGTTTACTTATCAGATTCATTCTGCTACCTTTGTCTATATCTCTCTCTAGCGTGCCAACCCCCGGTATTGCGAACGCATACCTCGGCCCAGGTGTTCATTTCTAATAAGATCCAACAAGAGTAGGTGGCTTCGGTGAAGGAAACGAACCTATTCTCCGTGCTCTGTTCGGGAAGATCTATTGGCGGCAACAGAAAGCCTTAGTGAGACTAGCGGATCCAAAGAGATCCGAGAGAATAAGAGATATGGCTGAATCCTGCGGTGACACTTAAGCCCCTTGGCTTGGAACTTGAACGTACGAAACCCCGAACCGAACCCTTAGAAACGAGTGAATGCTTACTGCTCTAGCTGAATTCATGGGGGTAAAGAAGACGGCGGAGCAAGGGGAAGTCATGCTGCTTGTGTCAGTTCCCTCTCGCTAGTGTAGACTCCTGTTGGTTCGATCATAGCTCCTAATCTCTAACAATGGGTACCAAGGGGCCTTTTGGAACTTCTTCTTTTCCGATAGAAACGGTATCAATAAACTCACCATGGCCACTTCGAGTACAAAGTTATGCCGTATGGTCTTACTGGCGCACCTGCTACCTTTCAGAGTACAATGAACAGCATTCTGGCTCCATACTTGCGCAAATTTGTCTTGGTCTTCGTCGATGATATTTTTATATACAGCGCTACTCCGTCAGATCATCTTAAGCATTTGAAGCTGGTGTTTGATACCTTGGAACCAACATCAGCTAAAGGTGAATAAATCTAAATGTTCTTTTGCTCAAAACCAGTTGGCCTATTTGGGATACATCATTGGTGAACATGGGGTGTCTACAGATGCAAAGAAGCTGGCTCCTATCCTGAAATGGCCTACTCCTTCCTACTAGGGACTACTTAAGATGAATTGGTTCGTGCCGCCGGATCGACCGACCCATTTGCGGTCGTCGGGTTGATTGGGGGCTGCTCCGGTCGTCGTTGCGCGCAGTATTTCCGTGTCTCGTCGGAAGCTTCATTTCCTTTTCTTTGATGATAAGCTGAACACGAGAAAAAAGAACGAATTTCCTTCTTGGTTACGCGCATTCGTGTTGACGTCGTTTCTTTTATCTATATCGTCCGTTGGGTTCGCCGCAGCGACATTTCACGCTTTGTTTGTTTTGTTCTCTGTCCATGGTTTTCTTTTTCTACTTGTTTCGTTATTTCTTTCGTTTCTTTGTTTGTTTCATCGTTCTGTTTCTTATTTCGCGTTGTGACAGAATCGCAGATTATCATCTAAACATATTGATCCTGGGTCATGGCAAGACCTTAAGTTAAGTCAACCGGGGAGGCTACAAATTCTCGGCTTGCCCCTGTCTCTGAAAAGTGAAGGTCAGCTCCACGTGGGTATTCCATCCAAACGATGGGAGAAGAGGATGACACTTGTTCGTATTGAAAACCGGAGACGAAGGGAAAGAGGTTTGATTGGAACATGTTCTACAATAACTCCTGTGTAGAACACGCCCGTATCTATTCTATGGGCTGGCTTCAGGCCAACCCTACTGCTGAAGTAGAAAGCATCATATTCCGGTTTTTCCAACACTTGATCAGGAACCGGGCGCAGAAATTCCTTGAAGAGAAGGGGATGCCTACAACCAATGCCTAAATAAAGGCATATGTCGAAAAGTTCCACTACTAATAGATTCCGTAAAGGAAGGCCCGGAACGGGCTGAGCTACTGCCCGAAATAGAAGAGGACGACTAGAGTAGAGGAGCCTAATTCCAATCCAAACAATTGACGAGGGAGTCTAATTATTTTTCCGTTCTTGATTGTTTCAATTGCACTTTCTTCATTTACGGGTTGCTTGGAAAGTGCGATAGTTACGGCGCTTGGAGTATACGGATTGAATTCTTCCTTCTTCTATAGGTCTTTCTGGGCGGCGAGGCGGAAAAAAGGTGTAGAGAGGGAGAAGGTACATAAAAAAAAACGATTTCAAAGGTAGAAAAGAGGCATCCACCAGTCATTGAGAACAGCAAATCCCGGAATTAGCAGGTCGGTATGCGAAGAGAAGTCTTTCGGTATTGAATCCGCGAGGCCAGGTGAAGAAAAGTCCGATATGGGTGGATTACCTTTTTTTGAAGGATAAGTCTCTGGGACTGACTGAACTGAATGTATAGCGTCAAGATAAGAAGCACGGTAGTCGAAGATGTACCTTGTGGGGTGGGGTACGAGTAGACCAGACCAATGATGAAAAGCATAGATACGAGCATGGCCTCCCTGTCTCAAAAGCAGGCCGCCAAGGGTGCTCGCATGAAGCATTTCTCACTCAGAAATTAGTAGTTATCACAAATTGATAAACATGCTCTGATTTCTCTTATCGAATTTCATTCAGATTTTCCAGTATTCGGAGTTGCTTGGGAAAAGGTCTAGTCAGGGTCGGTTCTGTTCGGAGTTGCGGGTTGATCGGGTTGTCTGTACACCCTAATTAAGACTTTTGTATAGTTTGTGTCAACCTGAGTTTGGTTAAGTGCCCGCCCGCCTAGATAGATACATAAGTGTCAGTTTGAATGAAGTCAAATGTCAACCGTGTCAACAACGAGAAATTGAAGTGTAAATCTGGATGGTTTGAAGTGGAAACCTTAACATGCAAAAGTGTCTACCTCATTAGAAAAGCAAGTATCTACCGGCGATATATTCATTCGAGTATCAACCGGCGTCAACCAGTTGTCAAACTCCAAATATTTCGTTCGTAGGGGCATGAAGAAGTTGCTAAACCGGTTGTAAAGTGGCTCTGAGAAAAACCATCATTGCTTTCTTTTTTACTTTTCATCTAGTAACGTGCATGAATGGATATGGTGGGTAAGATTTGAAAACGTTTGACATCAACCGGGCTCTACTTTGCTTTTACTTTACTTCACTTGCCAGGTCATTGTTGTCGATATTGAGGTGAGGACTCTCTCTTTATTCTCGTTTTATTTATCAGTAAATGATCTAACAAACGCATGATTTGATTACTCAATATTGAGTCATTGAACGAATATTCGAGTAAATTCACCTTTTTCTATGAAAGCAAGGATTGGGCTGGGTTGCTTATTCGTCATCACGGAGCAACCCTGTACCTTTTCTTAGGCGAGCGACTGAGACGAGAGCTTTCAATTATGCCGTTTTGGTCAAATCCCAGGGCTCTTTCTGATTTGATTAAATACTTCTATGTTGTATGATAATAGAAAGTAAAGATCTCACTCGCTTTTTCTGCTTTGTATTCGGCTGTTGCCTTTTTCCACATCGATTGCTATAGGAGTTCCATCCTCAACCTATGTATGCTCAAAGAACTGGATCACGGAACTCTCAGCCCTTCGCCCCAAGGCTACGAAAACGTTTCTACTCCCTTTCCCTTCCCAACGTCATATCTTTCACTAATTAAGTAGTAGTGAGGCGTCGGTACGTCAGCTGGAGAAGAATGCTTGCTTAAGACCCACGGGGAGAAGCTATAGCTTTGAGAGTTGCTGAATTAGTAGCTGTAGCTATGAGAAAGGAGTAGTGTTGGAGGAATATTTAGGCTCAGCCAATTCAGTCAAGGGTAATTTAGTAGATACCTCTCCATCCCTCTCTCCACACAACCAGCTTAATATGACCCAAAACAGTCATGTTCCCAATCTTACCCCACAACAAGCTTCTTGCTCAAACCCTGGATCTGGAAACCTTACAAGCTCCATGACTCCAGTCATCCTAGCATCAAGTACTGTAGATACTGGTGTGAAAAACCTTCTATGTCGTCAACAACTAGGCCTATTATAATTAACCCAAGAACCTGTTTGCAGCCAGTACCAGTAATGGAGTCATACCCAAACTTTAGGAGCCACTACCCACCATTTTCCCTTCCTTGCTTATGGTTTGCTGTCCTCGGGAATGGTATCTCCTTGAACAAGGTAGCTGTTCACATATATTCCGTTAATGGGATGGATTTGATGCTTTCGGATGGTGTGATTTCAACGTTGAGTACCTACTAAGAGTTAGTTCTCGATGGGCAATAAATCATATTGATGAAAAATAACCAAGGAGCATGAAACAAAACACATAACTTACGTACCATTGTACTTAGAGCCAATAAACTACCAAGAATCCTCTGTCTCAACCACTTTCTTCTTGTCTTTACATCGATTTCCAAATATAGGAAGGGAAAGTAACGAAGAGCAAGCAAAAGAAAGAAATCTATCAACGACCGACTTCGGACTAGAATCTAGAAACATACCTAAGGGAAGAAAGCATATTTGAGGTTTACTCCTTCCATGTCTAGTAGGAGTGCGTGCTTCTTATTGCCTTTGGAGCAGTAGTTGTATACATTCATCACTCAGTCTAATTAATTCTCTTTCTCCCTACCCAAATACCAAGGGAGGTTTATGAGTCGTATCCTCCTTACGAGATAGCGGAAGTAGCATTAGCGGGAAAAGTAAGCTCCTTTTCAAGCCTTATCTTTCGTAACCTTTGATTAGTTCCTTAGATGCCCTTAGCAAGAATGATGCAGGAGCAAAAAAGGCCCACCACTCCTCTACCTTTCCATAATCTCGCTATTCAAATAGCACAGTATCAAATTCCATCCATAAGTCATGCTGGTCAATCAATGACAATGATAAGCTCTAAAAATAAAAGAGTCTATTGCTCTTCGACACGTTTTATATCGACTTCAGTCATGCTTTATTGGAGTGCCAAGGAGGAAGGAATATAGATTAGGATCCTAGCCTTGTTCCGTTTGAAGTTCCTAAGAACAAAAGAAAGGGACCAAGGATTTGGAGTCTTATTAGTGCATCAATCTACAGAAAGATAGGTCAAACTGTGGACTGAGGTTCAGTCAGGAATTTGCGTATAGAAAGGAGCAAGAAAACGTATGCGCTTTAGCAACAAAGCGCTCATCCCTAGTTCTTTCGCTTGGAAGCTCAATCCCCTCGCTTCTACGCTCGTGCTTTCCGCAAGTTCGTACCAGTCGTCAGTCAAGGAGGGAGCTCCAACCTCCGCGCCTAGCCGCAACCTAAACGCTGGTTCTATCCCGGCCAAGCAAGCAAGGGGAACCCCGGTGGGAAAGAAAGATCAGGGGAAGAAGCGGGGTAGAGGAATTGGTCAACTCATCAGGCTCATGACCTGAAGACTGCAGGTTCGAATCCTGTCCCCGCCTAATCACGTGTACGAGTCAATGAAATAGCTATTTGGAGTCCACTGATGATTTGCTAATTGTTTGATGATCCTTGACTAGCTATATAGACCCTAGGAACTTGCATGTGCTATTACTGCTGTATAAAGGAGCCTACTTTATCCGTTCAGGAAGAAAAGAGAGAGAAGTGGAGTAAAATGGATTCAAATGCAAGTGAACAAAAGAAACCAGTGGAAATAGAAAGAGAATGAACAAGTGTATCAATTCATGAGTTAAGGAATACTATTGGGAAGATTGGGTTCCTGAGAAAACGATCTCTTGCTTCCCTTTCAACATGCTGAGAGGACCATTTCGATTAGTGAGAAGCTCAGTTCATGGGTCATGACGACAGATCATATCGTGTACCAGTGCACTGTTCTTTAGAGATCTATGTTCAGTGAACAAGAATGTAGTGAGTGGTGCCACTTTTGTGTTATTCCTAGACTGATGAAGTGCAGACTTTAGGCTACGCAAATAGACTGAGAATGTTTGTTTCTCTTTTCTGTAGATATCTCAATATTCCTTGAAAGCCTTATGAATGGTGGCGAGGATGTGGAAGAGCTAGTCATATAGTCCTTTAAGCTTGATTCCTTTTATCGGTTAGCAAGGAGTTTGAAGCTTGAGTACTTTCATTCTGCTTTCGTTCCTGTGGAATGAAGTTGGTTCAGAGGTCTCAAGTAGATCTTCTCATACAGCGAGTAATATCTCTACTACACTTTCCTTCCACTTTATGTTGAGCAAGTTCACCTGTTAGCTTTCCCGCAGCAAGCCAGTAATGTGAATCATCATAGTTTCTGTTTTCAGACAAGTACAGCGTCCACCTTTATCATATTAGCAAATAGCTGATCTTAAGAGATCTCAAATAAGGGACATACTTTTGCGTATTTCCGAATGGAGCAGAATAGTCATTCAACTGATGCTTTGAAAGTCTTAAACGAGGCGATGTGTTTATCTGTCTTTCCTCATTGCATTCCTGGTAAAAAGGCGGAGAACACAATCAAAACAGCTAGTGCACTTGCTTATTCGCAATCCAAAATGCAAGAATCAAAGCGAAAATAGTGTACTTATTCTTCGATGGAATCAATCCCTTAGTTATCCTACTTGTGTGAAAATACAGCTAGAGTGGTCGAGTAATGAATTCAACGATTCCTGCTACTTGATTTGTCTTTTTTCCCGACCAGATCAACTGGAACGACATCAGAGCTCTGACCTCCCTCGTTACTTGGCTAGAGGAATGAAGATTTCCTTGCTTTTATGATCCTTCGTTTGCCTTTGCGCTACTTCATAAGATTGGGATAAAGCTGGGAATGAAAGTAATAGTGAGGTCAAACGCATATACATAGTAGGGCCCTGATTCTACTCAAAGCCATATTCGTAAAAAGCTAGCCTGACTCCACTATATATAGAATGAATTAGAGATCCATCTTGTCCTGCGGATGGTTCAAAACTAACCCCAGTTGAGAGATATACTAAAAGAAATGCTTCAGGAGCTGTATCATGGCAGGTTGAACTTGTCCAGACTAAACTATGGTGTCATTTCTCTACTGCAAAAGATTCTGGATGCTAATATAGTATCCTACAGTATAGACCCATATGTGTTCTAAATGTTATGTTTAAAGCTCTGACACTTATATTAGATTATATTTACTCCTCTGGCTCGACAAGTAATCAGCTCTCTTCTGACTTCCTTGTTTTGGATGGATTCTTCATGAAGTTTAGCATGAGTTGAAAACCTCTCACTCTGATGGAATTTAGCTGAAGTTGGACTTTGAAAAAGCTTATGATAGAGTTCCGTGGCCTTTCTTGGCAGAGGTAATGCATAGGAAAAAACATCCCAGACAGGTGGATAGATTAGACAAGCTGTGGAAGGAGGCAAAGTGTGTGTGAATATGAATGGAGAGGTTGGCCCATATTTGAAGAGCTACAAAGGATTGAGACAGGGTGATCTCACCTCTTCTTTCTCATTTGGTGGTGGTCACAGAAAAGGGGGTCACTCAAGTGTACGGCATTCATTGTCCGTCCAGATCGCGGTACATGTTCGGACTGCTCTGGATTGTAGAGGAACGAATTGAAGGCTACTTTAGATGGGCACCCATTCTCGGTTAAGATGGTAAATCCTATAGGGGTAGAAATGCTACATGAAAAAATAAGCTCTTGCTGTATTAGGAATTGAAAGTAAGTCAACTCCTTCCTATTAGAGCCACTTGTCGCTGCTGTGACTACTCTTTCTATTTGAATTGAATGTCAGCGAATCACTTGTTTCACTAATGTGACTAGTCTTGACTGCTGGTTTTTGCTTTCTATAGCTATAGAGACGCTAGAGATGCTTATTCAAGGTTTGCTTGGTGGCTTCCTTGCTTTTCATAATAGACCTTGATCAACTAAACTAAACCAGAGATTGTCGTAGAGATTGGCAGGACTGGGTATTATTCTGGGCGATGAAATAACATAGTTCGCACACCTCTTTTCAATTCTCTAGAGATAGTTGTCATTTATCTCTTCTTCCTCCTATTTGGTTGGAAGTTTCCTGCTCCAGTTGGGAAAGCAAGGGCCCTAGTTTCGTTATTGAGTCTCGTTATGGTCGAATATGAATGAATCCTGGAATGGAATAAAAAACATGAGTCAAATGCATCGTAGTCCCTCAATCGAACAGTCAACTAGTTCATATCTAACCTTATGTATTCTTTTCCCGCACCTTAGCTTCAAATAATTGAATGAATGAGTGCTATTTCAGAGTTCAAGTTTAGGTATTAGCTCGCTACAGTTTAGTCAGTAGTTCTGTCCCTTTGTTCGGTGAACTAGTTCTGGATATAAGCATTAGAATGAGAGTGGCTACGTATTCGGATTACTTGACTCGCTTTCCTGTTTCCGAATCCCTTCTTGCATACAATCCTAATTCACAATCCGATTCTTGCTCGATTCTATAATGAAAAAAAGACCTTGTGCCATGGATTTGATGAAGCTTGAAAGGACTCCCCTTGTTCGAAGCCAAAGATAAGAAGCATACGGGTGACAACCCCAATCCTTATATATCAATCCAATTACCGGAGGGACGAAGAACGAAGTTTGCCTGACGCCCGAAAACAACTTGTTTGTTTTGGTGGAAGAGGCAGAAATAGAGAAAGATCGCCGCTTTTCATACGCTAATTCGTGATTCAAAGTAGAGCGAGTGAGGGACCCGGGACTCAATCAACATATGCCAAGTGTTCCGTAATCTATGGGCAGCACTCAATCCTCAAAAGAGCCACAAGAACTTTACTCCTCTTAGGCATAGCCTTGGTTCACCACACCTGCTTTCTCAACTGAGCCAACTCAGAATCAAATGAGCACAGGGGACCCTAGTCAACATTCATATTTCTACCCACCGGTGGATGATCGGTCACCTTAGTTCCAATTTAGCTACTGTTCATTTTGTTGAACTCCAAGAAGGACCGATTGCTACGTACTCTTGAGAAACAAGATGTTATGGCGCCGGGGTGTTAATGAGAGTGTTGGTGCGGCCCGGCGGCCGAGGGATAATTCGTTGGTATGGCCCAGCGCGTACTATTACTACTGGAATAGGAGAGTGATGGCGCGGCGCGTACTAAGGACCCTAGCTAGTTTGGAGCGTGGCCAGGTGATAGGTTGTATAATGAGAGCAGACACGAGTGGGGCGTTCAAGACTAAGGAAAGCAATCGATTCGATTCTATCAATGCTTTTAGCGTGCTAGAACCCGAGTTAGGGTAGGTCGACGATAGATTGTACACAAAGACTACCTAAGCCAGTCCTAGCACAAAGAATTGATTGAGCAAAAGAAGTTTTGTAAGCAGGAGTAAGCGCATTCCCTCAATAAGTGACTGGTTGTTTTCACCTTTCGAACGAAGGCCACTACTCTTTGGAAAAGGTCCACGAGTCGAATCAGTAAGATTTCATCAAGAAGATTTATCACCACAGTGGCGTGCTATTTCATTGTTTTGTTATCTAGCCGGGCTAGAGAAGAGCTATCGCCATCAGAAAACAAAGAAGCCAAGGACTGGTCAAAAGAGAGGAGGGACCACATTCTCGAATCCACTGACTTCATGCACGGGGACTCGCCCACTACGAACACAGGCCTGACAACAGTTGGTTTGTGGATAGGTAGAATGCACACATCCTGCCAGAACCTGATATAGGACGGCGACGTTCTCCCACTGCTTCAGAACAGGAAAGGGGCGCTCCGCTCCTATTCCTATCACCCTAGGTATCTTCCAGCATTGGATTATCTTTGCCTTCAGCTTGGAATGACTAGAATGGCTACGGCTAACTCTATTTATCTGGAATGGCTGAGTCAAACTCTCTATTGATTTGGGATTGCTATGCTTGTGAAAGTAAGCTTTCTCGTTTTCGAGTTCTTGCTTGACAACGGATTGACTATCGCCAGATCCAAGCGGTAGTATCACAGGGCCCTTAGCTATTGTTCTTGATGAGAAATGGCAGGTCTCCTGCTGAAACCCATTCTCTTCGCTCTGTTCTGCTCTTGTCTGAACTTTCCACTAATCTGGCAAAGGGCAGAGTAACCACTTCTCTTATTATTAGTAAACGGTAGGAACCCAAGCCAACAAGGGAAGAGATGCTTTCTAAAATGCCATTAGCCGATAGCTGATGCTGGTGAATCGAAGACGGATCATAGCAGTGGTAGTTCGATGGCTGATTCCCCAGATTTATGAAGAAAAACAAGTTCTAACCGCATTCTAGGAGTTGCCAGGAGTGATTCCCTTCAACAGGTGTGGAAAGGTCATTAGAGGCTCCTCTGGAGCAATTGAGATTTACCGGCAATCCGGTTCCTTTTGTTTTTATCCAAGGTTTCGGCTCCTACCAACAAAGGCTCCCTATACGGCAACCAGAAAATAACCTATTCTATTGATCGAAGGAATGGTGCACTTCGGGGATGCGGCTTCCTCTACGGAAACAACGGTACGCCTCGGCAGTAGTTCCTATACGGGAAGGGTTCCTATACCGCAAGCAAAACCAGAGAATAGCTTTAGTAATGTATCCAGGCGGTGGCCCAGCTATTGGTCGTTGGTCAGAGGCAGAACCTCCTCTATCCACTCGGAACTGATTCCTACAACGGCAAAACAACAGCTTCCTTTCCTTGAATTGACGTATATGCGCGTACCGATAGCGGTATCTTTTGCTAATGAAATGAGATTGGACTTGATTCAACCAAACCACAAGTCTGTTCCATTCTTTACATCCTTTCTGGGAACACCGGATTTGATCATGATAGAAGCCCACTCACCCACTCTTCTATCCCACCTCTACCCTACTACCAAGGGTGTCAGTGGCCTCGTGATCACTTTTCGTATTCTCACTACAAAGACAAGAATAACAAATCATTAGTGGTGAATACAGTAGTCATTCTTTTCATTATCTATATCTGGAAGTAGTCCATAGACGTATTTCTCATGATCACTGACCCCAAATTCGTCTACTCTCTTATTTTTAACTAAAAGTGAATTACTATATATTCCATAACAGGTCGTGAGGGATTTGATATATTTTCTGATCAATGTCTTATCTTTTCTATTTTCTATATCTTTTACACAATATTCAACACTTATTTTGAGAACATTAGCAGTGTAGGGAATAATATATAGGGCTTTTTTATTTCTCCGTACATCAAGTTCAACTTCATCAAGAACATTTGTATTATTTTCTTGACTTCGTGTTATACACTCTTGCAATCGTTCTTCAATTGGCAAAAGATGTTTGATTGATTCAATCGTCTCGATTCCTTTTAATTCGGAAACGAGCCCTTCATTTTCGGAAAATAGAGTATGATTGATTAGGAACGCTACCCTATCATTTGGAAGATTGAAAGCATTTTCATTGAGACCAAGATTAATAGCGCGTGCAATTATATTATCATATATTAATTGATTTATGATAATTAAGGGGTGGCCATATAATGATATAGAATATCTATAAATCCTAGGCAATAGTTTAGCATACTCTATAGTAGTTAGAAAGTTATCATGAATAGTGTAAATTGGAATATGCAATCCTTTATTCTTATCTTCGAAATCTCGTATGTGATCAATAACACTAAGAACAGTCTGGGCATCTCTCTGATGGATGAAGTTCGCAAATGTAGATGCCTTTGACTTCCTTGGATCTTTTATTGGTGTTCTTTCCCTCACCGTAACCCTTGATTTTGCCCTTTTCGAGTTGTTAAAGTAAATAGTTAGTGTTTCAGCTTTTTTCACATAATAGTTTTGTATTGTTTTATAATAATTATTTCCATATATTATATTATATCCTAAGTGACTTGTGAGCCAGCTGAGCGATTTTACCATTTCCATCATGTTGTTAACATTTGAATAGTTTTTATCCCAGAAATCAAAACACACATCCACAATCCCTCTGATCGTTTTAGCATCCCATTTAAAATTCATTTTCTCCCTCACTTCAAAAAAGGAACTGTTTTTCGTTTTGCCATATATCATGGGCATATATAGACTTTTGACGATTTTGCGGTCAAATGTTTTATGAATAATATCAATTACGTGAGGCTCACAATCACTTCTACTAGCTGCATAAAATTTGAATTCATTTAGCAACTCATTATATATATCATGTATTTGATCACTATCACCTGATGATACTATATTGGTATGTGTTCCTAACTCAAGGTCTATAAAGAAATAACTCAAGATTTGATATGCACTTGCTGAAGCATCTTGGGTAATAGGGATATGTTTCATGGTATAGTCATCCTTACATAACGCTGCCTGACAACCAGCTAAAAACGGATACGGGTTGCTAGACGAACGAGCGTGATCTAACAGATTAGGAGTATCAAAGTTGAGAAGTCTCCAATTTGATGTATTACTTCTCTGATTAATAGAATCAACATTATCACTATCCATAGTCATTTCTTTATTTTCACTATGCTCATTTATTATACAACTCTTAAACCAAGCCGTTGCTGCCGTATAATTTGGCCATTTACAATAGTGGAATGCAGTGGCAGCATAAAATCTATTTAACTGATCTTCTTTATCTTCTATAATAAGAGAATCTCGCTCTGCTACTGTATCATCTTCTTTAGCATTTGGTGTAGCAAATAGGAAGAGTGATCTCAAGAAATCTCTCTCATGGAGATGAAAGTAACCTCGTCGATAATTTCTCCCCCTGAAATCCATATATACAGGAAGATAGAATTTATATCCCACCAATGCTTCGGCGAGTTCCAATGTCGCTTGTTCAAATGTAGCTTTCTGAATGTTTTTCAGGAATAGATTTATCAAATCATCCACTTTAAATTGTTCCTTAACAAGGAAAAATGGTTCATTGTTAAATAATTCTCTTATCTTTTTGGTAGCATCAGTAATATTCACATTAGCAAGACTCTCTGGCATGACAAGTCCTAACCGGACAAAAGTATCCCAGTTATGTCTTAAATACTTCAAGAAGTTTACATTGATGCTAAATGGTTGCTCCTGGAGTCTGTTCAAGTTAGCGGCTATCTTTTCACCATTTTCACTATAATTATGAAAATGAATATCGAAATCTTCATGCTCCATTGATGTTATCAGAGATAGTTGATTTCTCATTCTTCCATTTCTTGACCCAGATAAGTACCCTCCAATAAGATTAGATAGACATCTAATCCTGACAGTATCCCATTCAATATATTTTTTCTTTTCTAGTGCTAGACCTGCTTTATGTGCTTCTAATTCTTCTTTTTGCTCAGGATATACATATTTCATATAATCCGACTTTTCATTAGTATTGATTCCCCATGGTTTAGGTGGGTATATCATGGGAAGAGGTACTCTGATTGGGATATCATTAATCTCAAAATTACATGAAACATAGGTGACATCGTTCTTGTATTCATAATTCTTCCATTTCTTATTATTATCTTTTTCTTTCCCTTTACCTAATCTCTTTTTCCTGACTGTGATGTTACCAATTTCAGTCTTCTTGAGAAGTCCCTTAGCGGCTATGTAATCATACAATTTAGTACCTATCTTATAAGGTTCCCCATCATCCTCATCATTAGTCTTATCCATCATTTCATTATTCACTTTCTTATTGAACTTCCATCTATTTATAAATTGTTTCACTTTTTGAGTACCATCCCTTTTTGCTTGCAGATAATCTGGGTTAGATTCTAATGCTACATGCTCCCTTACTGCTTGATCGAATTCTTTTAGCAAACTAGACATAGTTAATCGTTTAAACTCCATAGTAAATGGATTATAGTGCCGACATAGGACCCAAACAGCCAAGCATTCCAATGTAAATTGGCCCAATTGTCTCACTATTCTGAGATCATCTTCTTTCTTTAATTTCTGCAAAAGCACATCCTTTGCTGTGATTTCCCTCTTAGCTCCTACTTTTCTATATGCTTTCACTTTGCTATCAACTTCAACATTGCTATCATCCTTAACATTGCTATCAGCTTCTTCAGGTTCACCACAGTTAGTCATCTTTCCTTCATCTGGTTCACCACTGTTAGTCATCTTTTTAGGCTTCTTGTTAATACCTCGGATTTGATCAATTAAGTGTTTGAAATTAACATGAACAGAATTCTCACAAAAATGAATTGTATTTAATTCCAATTCTAATTGAAGATTATGTAATTGCTTTTCGTCTTGTGTATCCATATGTTCAATATCTTCATTAGTGAATTTCTCTATAGAGGGTATTCTATATTTCTGATTATCTTTCAAAGTTTCAAAAGTGGAATACTTATATAGGTGCTTCTTTGCATCACTATCCTTTATCTTCACGCTAGCCATGATTACATCCCAAAATGCATAGGTTATGGCAAATTCCTCTTGAGTTAATCTCCCTCCCTCCTACCTAGGTGTACCTCTTCATTGGAGCAAACCATCCAGCAACTTCTTACATTTAGAATTCCCTTCTAAGCTGGCTATAACCATCCTTATTGACCAGAAAGGAATTGAGAAAGGGGATGCTATAACCAGACCATAGACAGCGTTTCCACATTCACTTTTGAACTGAGGGAAACAGTGAAGGAAGCCCTCTGACCCACTCTTCCTTCCCCCTACCTACCCATAAGGTAGGTAGGGGCCTCGGTATCTCTATTTGCAAAGATGCATACCTACAAAGCAACTTCATAAATTTAGTCTAAAGTTTCACGCGCGTAGTACCCTCATTCAAATTGAATCAATCTTTCATCATAAATTCATTCGTTATAGATAGTAGCTTACTATCTATTACCCCCTCAGGTAAATCCTCCAATTTCAAATGTTGGATCCAGGGATTTGGTAGGCTTTCCAGTCGTTTTTTCATAAATTTAATATAAAAAGAACTTTCTTTCCCCTTAAAAAGTAAGCTTTTTTGTATTGCCCTGAGATAGCTTTTTTTATATTCATCCCTTTCAGCGTTGGTGATGATATCATCGGCACCAGCCGTATCGAAAAGGATTGTGCCATTGTCCCCCCCAGCTAAAATAGCCAGTTTTTCAAGTATATCTTTTTTTAATTCAAAAGTTTCACGACTTAGTATCTGTATGTCCGCTAAGTTATAAAGTTTGTCTTTTTTTGCATTAACTAAATTCTCAAAAATCTTATTTTGATCCATTTTTAGGGGGGATGGGGCAGGAACGGTTGGATTTTGGAGTGTTGATTCACTACTGGGGCCTGCCTCCCCTGGGACCTGAGGGAAAGAGGTAGTAGTTTCCGCCACTGAGTTAACGTCAGGCCCTAGAGTGGCAGCTTCTGTTATTTGGGGTAGATAGGTGCCAGCGGTTTCCACTATTTGTTCGGCCAAGTTGGGAACATAGGGTGCCACGGCGAGAAGCAATTCGTTTGTTTCGCTATGCATGCATCTTATTGCTAACGAAAAGGATCCGGGTAATCCAGCGGAAAACAGGGTCCTTCGATGACTTATCGGCTGCCTTGTAAACGGGGATCCGGAGCAATAGGTCGAATTACTATATAAAGAAGACTTGTAAACAAAAGGACTTATTGTTCGAGTAGGAAGATTTCGGTTTTTCTCCTTCATATCCGTTGAACTCATAGTATAGTAGGCTTTTTCAGCTCTGCTCCCGAGAAAATAAAGGGGAGACTGATCTTTACGTCGGCGTTGGTTTTTCCAACAGAACATTCTTTCATGATCGAATGACAGAAGCTGTATGCTACTTCTATAGTCTAATTGGAGCGGATGGTATAAGTCGTTCGGCTATACGATTGCCATCGGATCGTAGAATCACCTAAGGATGCAATAGGTATTTGTGATCGAGCAGCTTCCAGTATGACCGATGACTTTCTATCTGCATTCAGAATAACCACACAATCTCGATTTGACAGAGATAGACTGTCATCGCCATCTCTTTGGGCCAGACGTTTTCTCAATCGAAAATGGGAAGAAGGACGGAGTCTATCACCTACGTCATTTCTAGATGCGCTTACCACGTCGGAATCAGCTATTTCAATTAGTTGCTTGCAAGTAGTTCTAGTTCAGGCTTCCATCTCAGAACAAAACTAATATGACATGGCGTTCCATTCCTCATCGGAGTACAGGGCAGCAGGAGCTGTGAGAAAAAAACGTTGTAAACGACTATACCCTAGTCGACTAGGGTTCTTCTACCCCGGCGACGACTCGATCTCGCCTCTGTGTCCGTACCGGCTCTGATCTCGCTTTCCTGTTTGACATGGATTCCACTACCCGACTGTACTGGAGCCTAAGTAATAGCCCCGGCCGTACTTGTGAACCAGTAGAGAGAAAGACTTCCATAACTTCTTCGAACCTCGTATGGCCTTCCATACCAATTATCCCTATCTATTGTCAAGTCACGCCAGCCACACACAGCTTCTCTCTTTTCGCGGGCACTTAAGCCCCGGGTTTTCGGAGAGCGAAAAGCTTTGGCTTATCTATTGCTTAAATCGACGAGTTGCATGTAACGTCGAAGACCAGTGAAACTGCAATCAAGAAGATACTTGACCCCTTATTTCCTTGTTCTCATCATTGGCTTGAATTCACCCAGACGGAGCTCCTCTTCTTCTTGCTTTTCCCGCTGGATTGTGTTATTCATCCTTTGCAGATCCTGTGGTTGAGTCAAGGAGCTATACCCGGACTCGAAGGAATGAACTTGTAATAAAATCAAGTATGTATTGATAAAAGTATGATCATGTTTACTTTTACGAATCCATATTCCTGCTGCCACGTCCACGCCTTCCCCTGGACCCTTATTTCAGTGATAGGAATAGAGATAAGAGTGACAGCTTCTTCCTTGAGCCTTGGAACCTCTGCCTCTACTACTTACTGCTGGAACAGATGGTGGCACACTAGCTGTCTCACTTGGCTAATCTTCTTGAATCTATGACAGTCTTGGCACACTAGCAGGCTCAGATGCAGGTGGTTACTTTCTTCTTGGAGAAGTGGTAGATGATGTTACATCTTGGTCACCCCAATCCAGGTCATCCGATTGCAAAGATCTTGTAAAAGACTTGTCTGCAGGCCTTCTTCTATGACAAATCAATCTTATTCTTCTTCTTGACGGCCTGCACATCCATCTCATACATATGTTCCTTGTCCGGGCGAAGACGGTCGGAAAGCCGCTCTTCAATGATAAATAGATTAAGCCTGATGGGGATGCCCCCTACTGGTGTATTTTTATTAAGTTCTTGCTGAATGAAAGCAAGCCAGTCAGGATCTTGTTCCTCTAAACTAAAATAGAAATTAAGACCTTGTAGTAAGGTAAACCTATTTTATTCATATTATTTAGACTATATCTTCGTCTTCGTGGCACAAGCAAATAGAATATTTCCGTCAAGAGATGGAGCTCAAAAAGGGCCTTTCCAACAATGCACCGTATCCACACATTCCACGCTTGCTTACTCTCTTGATCCGGTTAGATTGCAATCCCCGAAGCACAAAAGGTTAACAGAGGAAGCAGGAGACACACACAAATAAATTGGAGTTCATTTAGAGAAGTATGAAGTGATTATATTGGTGGATTCCGGCAGCTCCACTAGTTTCATCAGTGAGCAATTGGCTAATCAGTTGTCAGGGCCAGCCCGCTGGATAGATAGTTCGCGCTTTAGTTTGCACACCTTCCCGCAATGGATAATCAAAGCAAGTCTCAATATCGCACAACTGACCATAAGTCTGGAATCTCTTGTTTGACTTTTCAGTGCCATTCGAAAGTGCGGTCCAGGGATACGATCGGGAGGAATTTCTAACAATCTTGCATACATCATCATCCTCTGTTTAACTTGGCGCTACCTTCCTTTTTTAAGAATTCAAGTGGAGAAGAGAAGGTCGACCGATCACATATTCCTGCTGGTCCTGGTTACGCACATGAGAAAGCTTCCTCGACCACCCGAGAATAGAGATTGAACATTTGCGAAAGAAGTCGACTCGCTCTCCGAACAACGACTTTAGCCTAATCACATCACTTATACGAAATTCGAGATCGAGCAGAGGAAATGGTGTGACTACCCTTATACCTAAAAGAAAATGCTTTATATAGAGCCGCTATGTACCCGCCCACTGTGCGGAAGGCCGCCGTCCCGGTAATCTTTCTGCTGTAGTAAGGGCGAGCCGATATGTCATATCCAATCCCTCGTACCAATGAGTCTGCTTGAAAATCTGCTTCAAACGAGGTTGCTAGCCCCCCATTCCCTCCCCTCTTTTTTTTTTCATTAAGAAAAAGTAGTAGTCTTCCACGGCGGTGGGGTCTCAATGGAGGAGAACTTTCCTGTTCATCCTACTGCATAGGCAAGATCTCATCCTTCGGCGAATCTAGGGGCTCAGAAGAGTGCTCCCTACGACGGGAAATCGGGGTCCAAAGACTATCTCTTCGACGACGTGGACACGGGGAGGCGATCCGACAAGAGAGATGCAGAAGAATATGCCCTCCTCAACGGGTCAAGCCCTCGCTCAGAACTAAATCATCCTGCGGCACTCACTGCATGAGCTCATAGGGCAAGATGAAGAGAAGGAGAAAGGCTAAAGAGATCGTCAACTTCACCTTGGCATGCTTCCATCAGCGCTGAAAAGACAGCATTGAACGAGAAGAGAACTAAGGCAAGGCTGGTGATGTGCCACTGTATGGGGAGCTCAGAGAAAGTAGAAGTGCTTTCCTTCACGCTGAGCGTGAACTCTTGATTTCGCTATACGAGGAAGATTGCTTATGACATCAATCAGCTAAGTCCGTCTGTCGAAGAATTTTTCATTGCATTCGATGTTTAGAGTAAGAGTCTAGAGTGTTTGGTCTCGCTTTCCAATTGTATCGGCTGGCAATATGCCATAGCGGCAGGTTCTGAATCTCCCCCTCGCTCACACCAATGCGCGACTAAGGCCGTACTTTTTTAGATATTCCAAAATCCGGATGGGTTTTATCTCCCGTGAACTAATAGGAAGTACAATCCAGAAGGCAAGACAGCCAATGCTATCCTCTAGAAAAAGCTATGCCACCCACTGCTCACAGTAAGGAGTAGGAATCTTCAACCAACCCAGAAGGGCGTGCAGGAGGTATCTGGCGGGTATGGAAGCCCCAGTCACTACACATGAATATTCAATGCCCAATGCAAGCAAGAAATCACTAACGGATGAATGGGATATTTTCGCCGCTATATAACGAACGAAAATACGAATGTTAGGAAGTTCTATAAAGTACGAGAGCCGCCCTTTCTCTTCAAATTCCCTTGATTCATCGAGGGTTTTTGGGCTCTAAAACTCAACTGCGACTGGAAACCGAGTTTCCCCTTTTTCGTAAAGTATGTCTGAAGTATGAAGCACGTCGTCTAGAATTCAATGTTGGCATTGGTGGAAGGAATCCATCTATATATGATAAACATTTGGCTATTAGTTCATTCTCATAATTGGTTCAGGTGCCTTAAAGAATAGTGGATGGTCGATCCCAGTGTCCGTACTGATTTTAGTGCTCCGCCAAAGAAGTGCTTTGATCCAAAGTAGGTATGAAATCAAAAGCTGTTGAGCTCTTTGTTCGAGGACGATCTCCTAATTGCTAGTCCTAATCAAGGGTGTATGCGTCCGCACTCATTGGTTGCTCCTCTACTGAAAGGCTGATCTCAGTATTAGAGATTTTCTTAGGTATTGAATGGAGTTGTGGAACCACCTCCTGTTCCTGGTGTCATGTCAAGCAAGAAAATAAGTTTTCTTTGGAAAGATAAAAAGAGAAGAAAAAGAATATATATTCCTTTTTCGAAATGAAGATGTTGTTCTTCACATATTTCTTCAGGGTTGATCGAGCTTCCCGAACCTAATAGACCGGATGAGGTGGGATGAGTAGGAGATCCCAAATACTCAAAATTCCATCGGGTTCTTTTTCGATAGAAGATCGTTGAGTTCTTAAAGATTAGATCTTTAGTTCTTATTTTTATTGGTTTCATTGAAATAGATCCTCCTAAGCAACCTGTGGTAACCTCCAATCCGCAAAAGAAGAAAGTAGTATAGGTGGAAGAAAAGGCAGACTTTCCTTCTTCTACTGCTTAAGGATCCATAAATTCGCAGATTGCCTGCCCTGCCAAAACTCGAATCGAAAAACGTGATGTCTGGATGCGCAATTGCTCTTATTGGTTGTTTGTCAAATTAATATTTGAGTTATTTTTATTTTTTTATGTTCATGTTCTTACTTTTGAATGTGTTCCCTGGTTTGGTTTTTGGAGCATGCCCGAATAATTTAGATAGATGAAACGTGGAATACCTAGATATTACAACTGGCAACTGAAATAGAGAATGCATAAACAAACTGCTAGTAGGCACCTTGAAAGCTGCTCAGCTAATTCCCGGTGCTCTTAACTTTATGGTGCTGAGAGTATGAATTCTTTAGGTTGTAAGGATTATTACTTTTTTAAAAAAGTATATTCCCGTTTCTGAGGACAATGCTGATGATGGTGGAAACAATGATGATAATGGTGATGGTTATACTGAGTCTGGTAAAGATGGAGGTGATACCGGTGATGGTAATGGTTAAGATTCCGGTATAGGTACCGAGGCTCTGGTAACGGTGGACTTTCTGGTGGGGACACCCAGGATAAATTAGACGCACCTGGTAGGAAGAGGTTTATACGTAATATACGTAATAGGTAAAGAAGCAAGGGATGGGTTTGTTTGCAAGTATAGGTATAAGCACCGGTGTCTTAGGTTTCAAAAGAAAGGCATCTGGATAGGTTTCTGGATAGGGATTTTTAAGTTTAGGGAGAAGGGCTTAATAGATTAAGTCAGTTTAGAAATATACATCTTGAAAGGCATTTAGTACAGTAGGTTTGCAAGGGTAAAGATATGCTTAATAGCACAGAAGGGCGCTAGCTAGGCTACTAAGTAATGCCAGTAATAGGGCTAGCACCGGTTTATGCTACTTGAACTCTAGAACTAGGGGAAAATATGCCTTGTTTTCTTTCCCTTGCTTGTGATTATTAGTTCATCAAGTCGGAAAGGTAGCTTGGGCAAGTCATTTGATACAAGAAAACTAACCGCGATCAATAAAGGATGTCAATCCTCCCAGTTGTTGTGAGCCCTAAAGACCCGATCTGTAAGGAGTTGGTGTGAGGTTAGGTGAAGGAAGTTAATGCTTAACAATCGACGACTTGAAATTGATAATAAAGGTTAAGAAAGACGGAAATTGCTCTACCTATTGTAGTGTCCGAAGGTACTAGGAAAGGTGGTTAAACCAAGATAATAATGCCCATCCGATAAAACCATCCATCTCAAACAGTAAAGTGGTTGGGTACAATGGTCGTTCCTGCCCATAAAAGAGTCTTCTCTTCCCAAATAGTAAAGTGAGAGATAAAACGAGTAGCACTCTGTACCCAAGGTTAGCTCTTTTCCTTCATGCTGATGGTGTGTACACTCTACTTTTGCTATAAGTGTGAAGCCTTGACTGGCTATCTACTTGCCCTTTCTCTTTGCCCGGGAGGGGAAAAGTGAGAAGTATGAGTCAAGAAGAGGAGTTAAGATGGTTGGCTCATAGAAGGAAGGCACTTTTCATAGCTATCAGCAGACTTTCGACACCGATAAAAAGGATTCTCTTTTCACTCGTTATTTGCCCTCATAGCTTTTCTCCTTCTATTCTTTTACTTAATCAAAAGCAAGCCCATGCATGAATATACGTTCGTGAAATAGGATTACTAGGCCTAGTATAGTTGTTCAGCTAGTTTGATACTCTTCCTTCTCTCGTTTACTCAGACAGATGAGACTTTCCTTCTGCTTGGCCGCCTACTGTTCTAGCTCTCCGATGTTCCTTGCCCGTAAACTACTACGGCACTTCACTTTCCTGTCTAAATGTAACCTACCTATGTCTACCACTTCCCTGGTCTCCTTCTTTTGTTTCTGGTACTCTTTTATTGCCGTTTGAAACTGCTAATTCCACCATTCGTCCCGTCATCCCTTAGTGTGTCGTTAATGTGTATATATGAAAACCTATGGGCTAAAGTAATGCCACCCAAGGGCGGATAGACCGTCCACTCCCAATGGTATCGAACTGGCTTCTATGATGGACTGAACAGAACTTTGAGGAAACTACCTAATAAAATGAAAAAAAAAAGAACAAATGACAAACTTTACGTTGCCGGTTTTAGCCAAACTTAGGGAGAAGACAGCGGAGGAAATTAGGTGAAGTACTCCAGATCCAAGAGAAAGGGACTACGTGCCAAAAGAGAAAGGTTTACCACCAGTTTAAAAAGAAACAAAAGGCACTGAAATGTCAAATGGTTTATTCGCACCTGCAGGTACATATCTTCTTGGAGCCTAATCCTTTGCCGTGCCGCTCGCGTACTAAGGAAGAATCAGATTCTAAGTTGCATGCGAGTTTCATGACTCTCTGGGTATAGCAACCATAGAAGAAGCGTTTTCTTTGATCTAGATAGGTGGGACGAATCCAACTCTTTTTCCCGCGGACGATCGCGTTGCAGCTCCTTTGGAGAGCGCTCCTATGCTAAAGTAAGAAATTGAAGACTACCTAGATGGGCACCCTTGCTCTTATTCTAAGTTCTGCTCGCGTAAATGACCTGAGTGAAGGTGTTGAAAAACTCATACATAGATTCCCGATGCCAAGAGCAGGAAAGGACAATACTGCCGTTGAAGCGGATGAAGGAAAGAGTTGGATGATAAAGATGGGCCTCAACTCACTACGCAATCATGTTAATGGATTGGTTAGATGCTATTGGAGACTTGGAGTAATCAGATTCTAGGGAAGGGAAGCTTAGAATTCGGTAGCAGGATTTCGATGTGGCACAAAGGATTGTAACTAATGATTGCTGACTTAATGCCAGCTCACAACGGCTTCACTCACATGATCCGAGATAAGCCTGTTACGGTGCAGCTAAAGATAAGAATAAGTCAATCGCACGGACTAACACTAATCCTAGAATGCGCCATAGGAGAGGCAATTGCTAAAGAAAGTTTGATTCGATTTGAGTGTCCACTGATAATAGGTGAATAAGATAGGAATAGGGATGTGATTGGCTCAATTCTCATATGAAACTTGCCTTATCTGGTATCTCCTCCCAGCAGACATGGTGAGTTGAGTCTCGAAGCAGCAGCTTATAACTCAAGGTCTTTTAAATAAAAGACGATTACCTTTTTCTTACTTATTCGTTCAATTCATTTCAAATAAGACAAGACGTATCTTGTTCAAGCCAATAAATAGAGCTGGGGTTATAGTTAAAGCAGCCAGTAGAAACCGAAATAACTAGTTATAGTAAGCATGAAAGGCCATTTAAAGAAGGAAATCCAAGGCATGATTGAATCTGCCAAAGAGAAGGGAATAGATGATCTCATTCATACTAATCGATGGATAGAAGATATGAGACTAATAAGAAGGGGAAAGAAGACAGTTGCCAGGGCTACGTTTGAAGAGGTAGCAATAAGCCCCATTTATCTTGTTGGGTATACCGAGTAGGAAACCCCTTGCTTGAAGTGATAAGATGCATAAAGGTTATGAAGGGCTGGATGGATGGGGTATAGAAGAATGGAGTATGATACATACTATTCGATGGAAGCTAAAGCCTTATTACCTGCAATAGTTAGAAAGGAAAGGTTGGTGCCGATCGGTACTGTAAAATCCCGCATATCTGCATCGACATCATGGATTTGCAGTTCGGATACACAAAGCCAAACTATGTAGGAGTCGACCATACTAGAATCCAGCACCCAACGAGTTCATCACTTTGGTATGGCAATCTCAACCCCAACTATTCTCTGCCTTCAGGATATGAGAGCATGGGTGGGATGCTTTGCAATCTGTATGCTCAGAGTGCTTATGGAAGTAGTGCCCATGTAGAAGGCGCTTACTAGTAGGTGTTCGCAGAAATGCAACCCCCTGCTTATGTGTATGGAGACAGTAGGAGCCAACCCTCAGTAAGAAGGCCAGATCAAGGTGCAAGTCTTAGTGCAATTTATGCTGGGCAGCAGGAACCTATGATGAGCCAAAGAGGTAGTGAAGTTCATGCCCGCCGGGTGCTCGACCAAAGGAATACTTGACCTTCCTGAGCTCTTTCTTTGTCTCCACAAGTTGGTGTCACAGCATCACCGCTTCTAGCAGCACGAGCAGCGTGTCTAGCTCCGCTTCGACGCTAACACCAGGACCCTTCCTGAGCCGCTGGCACTAAATAAGACAGTTCTGTTCGACCCTCTTCACTGCAAGGAGACCACACAAGACACCCTCAACGCATTCGAGAGCCAGTATATGATGCAGATGACGAAGAAGCTAGTGCCTATCCAAATGGATTCGCTGATGTGATCGATGCTTACCTATTAGGTGCAAGAGCAGCATGATGGTGGTAAAATGTAAATTACTGAAGATTCCAAGGCTCAGTTAAGTAAACTCCAAGCAGATTGGGAGGTCCAGAGCAAGAAAAGAGAGCTAGAGGCGCAGAGGAAGCGTGAGCAAGAAGAAGTAGCTTGAGCACTTTCTATACCATGCCTTTGACATAATTGAGGAAGTTGAGGTCAAGATAGACAAGGGCAGCCCAACAGTGAAGTGACCCCTTTTGATGGTGTGTTCAATTTGGCGAGTGAGAAGCTATCTGGAAATTGTGAAATATCAAGGAAAGCTTATAAAGTTAGGCCAGCAGCCCATAAATGATCTATTGGAATCATCCAATGGTGGTGAAAATGCATTTCAGCTATAGACTGGCTGATGCTGAACTTCTTGCCATGGAAGGAATCACTAAATGCATTACTGTAAGATGCTACTATCTCTTCGCCTAAATGTTCCTGATTCGAAGGCCCATCAAATTCAGCATTGGGAATAGCATGGCTCATTGGTTGATTCAGAACTGTGTTATGAAAATGGAAGGGTAGAGTACCAAGACATAGGGATTAGCCAGCGAAGGCGGTTTATTTAGTACCAAATATACGTATTTAGAATTCTTTTCAGTCAGGACAGTTCAAAGGCACGAGAGATAAGGAAAACGGAAAAGCTTCTCAAACCAGAGTAGGAATTCGATCAATCGCTATCAATGCCAGGAGGCAGATCCAGATTCATGGGAACGAGAACCTTTTCCGAGAAGAGTCAAGCGAGGGATAGGATAGATGAATAGGTTTAAGCCTTTATCTGCTTTTAGGGATTCATTTACAATTTCTAAGGCTTCGTTTTTCTCCGGCAAGCTGCTAGGGAAGCATTTATTACCAAGCGATAGGGCTTATAGTTCAGATTGATGCCTTAGTCCACTCGGAAGATAGAACTAATAATGGAAAAAGATATGCTTAAGAACTCCAACAGTAAGTTGATCAGTTACTATCGGTAGGGACGGGATACAAAACTGCCACTGATGGGAAAGCGATAAGAAGCCTGAAAGCGATTCTTACACAAGATACGATGACAGGAAGGGAGTTCGATCAGGAATGGAACCGGAGAATCTGAAATTGGCTCTCGACCCAGGCCTTGCTTTGTTTACCTGTCCTATCGTATCGAATAAGGTTTCCTAGCCTAGCCCATCTCGGTGTCTGCTACCGAAAGAGAGAATCGGTCTAAGGGCAGCTTAAAACCAGCCCAACCTCTTCATGGTCACATCCCCTTTTCCGACGCTTTTATTGTTATAGACCACTCACTACCCCTTTCCTTCTCTATGTAAGACTTAATAAGGAAATACAAACAATGGAAGAAAGGTCCAAAGCAATTGTTTGTCTTGCATTGCTGCAATCAAACCAAAATCAAGTATTAAAGGCTGTTGAAACACCTCTTTTCTTGGTAGCCTAGCTCCCAAAGCTGTTTCAGTCCCTGCCCATAATTAAGCACATAAGGCAGACCTTGAACCAAGGTTATACATAGATCCTTTGATCTCCACGGCAATCTCAGACTATACCACCGGCAGCAGCTCTAGAGGCACAGGGCGAAGAGTAAGCATCTAACTGAAGTTTTACAACTTGGAAAGATGGCCCAGCCAATGTTAATGATTCTTTTATCTGGGATAACTTGCTGGGAATTCACTAGAGCTCCTGAAGCCACTTGATCCTTATAGAGGTCTATCATTTGGCTAAAAAGATCCCTGCGTGCATTGTCTTCATTACCCAAATAGAAAGCATTCCTGTACCGGCAGTGAAGTTCGTGCTAAATGACCGAACGAAGGTATCCGCTTGCGAGTCTTATCAAAGAGTTGCCGGGTTCATTATGCTCTTCTTCCTGAAAATGGGAAGTATTATGAAGTTTAAGTCCTGTGCTGTAGTTAATTCCCTTTGTCTTAAGTGATCTATTAGAGAGCTTCCCTGTGACCACCCGAAGGGTAAGAAAGAGATGCTCCGTGTAGCTAACCCCAAGTCTGGTAACCTTTGAAAAATAGGTTTCTGACGTCACTGCCTTTCATGCCAAGCTTGACGCTCTTGCTCTTGCACAGGCGGTGGGTGGATCAATTTGTGTAAACGATCGCTTTCTATGTCTCCCAATCGATGCGGTACTGCCAATCGTAGACTGGTGACCGGGGAATGAGAGCTCCATACACCATGATTCATGGAGTCTTTCCTCTCGTTTTTAGGTTTTTTGTGTATATACCCAACTGTAGGTCACCTATGTGACCAATCCTCGCCATTGGTTTCACAGCACTTAGTAAGCATACGTTTGAAGACCGAGTTGGTTGATTTGGTCTGTCCATTCGCTCTAGGAGGGGCTCGACTTCCTTTGAGCTATGAGAAATGTTTAGGGGAGCGCCTTCTTCTTTTTTTCTGGCCTTGGCTACAAAGAGAGCTACGGAGCCTAGCTGAAAGCTTGACAAGGCCTATTTAGTGTATTCGGCCACCCAACCACTCGCAGAAAGAATGGGGCATTCAAAACCAGACAGGGATTCCTTCTCCTAGGGTTGCTCTGAGGTAACCGCTCGTCTTGATGCTGGCAGTCAAGAAGGCAAAGAGTTGACTTCTACTTCTGAAGTGTAAGGAGTTTACCTTCCTTCGCCTATCTCGGATTCTGCTACAGATTGGAACAATAGTTTACATTCGCTTGGGAATACCAAATAGAATGCAGTCGAGACAACCACAAGTAGAGGAACGACCGACACAGCTGGCATGCCCCCGCAACCTTCGATCCATCTATCTAAACATCGTTCTACTACAGAATTGAGTTCATCATAGCTGCCAGCCTCGGTAAGGTTAACTAGCAACTTGACTCACTGCACTCGAAAAAGATAGCAAAGCGACAATCGGTCGGTATGGGTGGAGCCTAGTATAGCTGCGCTTTCTTTTCTTCTTCTTGGTCTAGTCTATCTACCCGTCTCTAAGTAAGCCCCTCACCTTCCCTTTTTGGAGTAGAGGTCAGAGGCTAGTGCGGGTAGCCCTGTCGGAAACTAGAAAGAAGAGGCTGATGCACCTGCCCGGCGGTGGGTGGGTTCAGCTCGATCAACTGGGATAGGAGTTTTTTCTCTATCTTGCTCCATGGTGTTCAAGCAGTGCGTCCAGAAAGCTGTGATTCATGGGAGGCTTCAATAGCTTTGGCTGTGAAAACTCTTGGTCTTGGAGCATCAGTGTCATCAGTTCACCCAAGATCAGCAAGACAAATAACTACTAGGTTTGTGCCAGAAAAGCGTCTTGCGTGACGGGGAAAGAGTGGAAAAAGAAAGAGATTCATCAGCTATGGAATCTGACAGGTATCGGTATTGAACAGAGGGGGCTGTTCACAAAGCATCCCATGGATGGTAATGGTGCTTCCCCAGCTGCTGTTCCTACTCCTTTGGCTGGTGCCAAATCAGGTGACTTTTAAGTTGAAGCTTGCCCGCAGAACGATGTAACCATGCTGGTAGTACTATGATTGCCTTAGAGCGCAGATGTCTCTGTCCCTAGGAACGTGATGCTTAGGTGCGAGGTGAAACACAAGCAGGAGATCGAGAAAAGAAATCATACGGATTGCAACCTACAGATGAAGAATCTGCTTCATTGTTCCCACCATCTATATCAGATGTTTAATAAGAATAGGAATCGAATAAGCTGCTGATTGACTGAGGAAGCATTTGAAAAGAAAGGAAGGGTGATGCTTGTTAAACAAAGCTGCGTGTGGGGCCGCCACGTATAGCTGTAGTTTCTGCTGTAGCATCGGTTATTGCTCAGGTTACGAATGACCCAATCTATCTATGGCAACCACCCCTACTTTTAGTAGATGGAGATGCACACCTAGAAAAGACGGATGAAAGAGAACCTGCCCTTCTGACTTCTTCTCTTGTCTGTCCTTTACGCAAAGCGATCTATGGTCTCAACAAGCCCCGATAGCGTCGGTTTTTTAAGTTCAGCACAGTGGTTATCCAGGCAGGGTTTGCTCGGAGTGATCATGATTCGGCCATGTTCGTATCAGTTTATCCTCGAGGACGTGCTATTCTGTTGTTGTATGTTGATGATATCAAACTGACTGGTGATTACTCCGTTACCATATCGCTGATCAAGTGTCGCCTTCATCAATTATTTGCTATGAAGGCGCTGACGCGCCCTAAGCCTTTTCTTGGCTTGGAGGTCGCACATTCTCCTCGTGGATATTTGGTATCTCAGATCAAATAACGTCATGACTTGATCACTCGAGCTCAACTCAATGATGAGAAGACTGTTGACACTCCCTTGGAGCTTTACGTTAAACTCCGTCCGACTGATGGCTCACCATTATCTGATCCGACGCAGTACAGACAGTAGGTCGGCAGTTTGGTTTATCTGACGATCTCTTGCCCAGATGGCTTTTCCTAAGAAAGTCAGCCTTTCATGGCTGCCCCCCGGTCAGTTCACTTTGCAGCAGTTCATCGGATTCTTAGATATATTCGAGGTACCTTTTCTCGAGCCGTCCTTTTTTCCGTCATCGTCTTCTTTAGAGTTGCGTGCTACTACTGATGCCGATTGGGCCTTCAGATAGGTGCTCAACTACAGGCTTATCTATTTTTTGGGGAGACTCTCCACTATCTTGGATGAGATAAAAGCAATAGACAGTTGCTCCTTCCACTGCCGAAGCGGAGTACCGTGCCATGGCACACTACTAGATAGATTGTATGGCTCCGTTGGTGACTTTCTGATCGCGGGTTTCATTTGAAAAACCCCAACGCCATTCATCTTGCGTCAAATCCGGT